AAGTCAACGAGGGCACGACTGTGAAAAAATTAAAACCCCGAGCTCGAGGGAGGAGTTATCCGATAAGAAGATCCACCTGTCATATAACTATTGTGTTGAAAGATATATCTGTAGATGAACAACTAGAAAGAGATAAAAGGAAAAAAGAGCTGAAGAATATTTAAAGAAAGAATATTCTATATTAGAAAAACTACAAATACGCTATATTATGTTATGCTTAAAAAACCCGAACGGATAAAAAAAAAAAAAAAAGAAAACACACCGATATGACGTTTCACGATATATATAGTAGTGGGGGACTATGGGACAAAAAATAAATCCACTTGGTTTCAGACTTGGTGCAACCCAAGGTCATCATTCTCTTTGGTTTGCACAACCAAAAAATTATTCCGAGGATCTACAAGAAGATCAAAAAATACGAGACTGTATCAAAAATTATGTACAAAAAAATCTGAAAATACCCTCTAATGTCGAGGGAATTGCACGTATCGAGATTCAAAAAAGAATTGATTTGATTCAAGTCATAATCTATATGGGATTCCCCAAGTTATTAATAGAAGACAGGACTCGCAAAATCGAAGAATTACAGTTCAATGTACAAAAAGAACTCAATTGTGTAAACCGAAAACTCAACATTACTATTACAAGAATTGTAAACCCCTATGGGCACCCCAATATTCTTGCGGAATTTATAGCCGGACAATTAAAAAATAGAGTTTCATTTCGCAAAGCAATGAAAAAAGCTATTGAATTAACTGAGCAGGCGGGTACAAAAGGAATTCAAGTACAAATTGCAGGTCGTATAGACGGAAAAGAAATTGCACGTGTAGAATGGATCAGAGAAGGTCGGGTTCCTCTACAAACCATTCGAGCCAAAATAGATTATTGTTCCTACGCAGTTCGAACTATCTATGGGGTATTAGGTATAAAAATTTGGATATTTGTAGACGAAAAATAATAAGAATTTACTTGACTTATATTTAGTTCTATTTCTTGATAAAAAAAAATCAACAATTCTATAAGGTTCAATAAAAATTCGATTAATCATTTGATATAATTGCTATGCTTAGTGTGTGACTCGTTGGTTTTTTAGGATTAGAATTCAAAAAAATGGAACAACCCGGAGTACGAACTAATAACTATAGAACTAATCTAATAACTATAGAACTAATCTAATAACTATAGAACTAATAACCAACCCATCGCTTCGCATTATCTGGATATAAAGAAAGAAAGAGCCAGTCAAAATATGATATATAGGATATATAAGTCATATCATTGTAGCAACTGAAATCTTTTTTGCATAAACAAAAAAGAAAAACCAATCTGATTATGAGTTGTAAAGCAAGAAAAGTATACAGATAAATGGAAAGGTGAGAGAAAGATAGAAAAAGGATATCAACGATATATGATTCCAATATGTACGGTCTATGAGTCATCTCATAAAAAGGAATGTAATAGAGCATCAATATTGATTGATCCCCAATTAGGCAAATACGTGGATAAAACCACAAATCAAGAGCCCCGAGCCAATAAAGACTGAGAAGGTTGACTCAAAAACAAATTTCATTCAAATTTCATTAAGGGCTCCATTGTAGAATTCAGACCTAACCATTACTTGAGAGGTGGTGGGAACGACAGAACCTGTGAATGCATAGGATTCTATTGAAAACGAATCCTAATGATTCAGTGGGTAGGATGGCGGAACGAACCAGAATTCAATTTTGTTTTTGAAAGGTCATGTCATAGACTAATCTTACAACTGAATATTGAAAGAGTAAATATTCGCCCGCGAATTTTTTTTTTTGAAATGGGAGTAAATTCGAAATAAAAGTCAAAATAAAATAAAGATTCATTGTAACATTATACCTAAATGACATTATCTATAAATAGAATACGGGGTTAATTATAGATCAAATCAAAAGATAAAAAAAAATTCTATTATATTAAATGAAATTTCAAAGAATCCCCCGATTCAGTATATTATTCACCATGTCTTTTATTTTTAATCGTTTAATTCGCGAGGAGCTGGATGAGAAGAAATTCTCATGTCCGGTTCTGTAGTAGAGATGGGTGGAATTGATAAACAACCATCAACTATAACCCCAAAAGAACCAGATTCCGTAAACAACATAGAGGAAGAATGAAAGGAATATCTTATCGAGGTAATCGTATTTGCTTTGGTAGATATGCTCTTCAAGCACTTGAACCCGCTTGGATCACGTCTAGACAAATAGAAGCGGGGCGACGAGCAATAACACGAAATGCACGCCGCGGTGGAAAAATCTGGGTACGTATATTTCCAGACAAACCAGTTACAGTAAGACCTACAGAAACACGTATGGGTTCGGGGAAGGGATCTCCCGAATATTGGGTAGCTGTTGTTAAACCCGGCAGAATACTTTATGAAATGAGCGGGGTGGCAGAAAATATAGCTAGAAGGGCTATTTCAATAGCGGCATCAAAAATGCCTATACGAACTCGATTTATTCTTTTGGTATAGGATTAGGATAGGGATGTAGAATAAAAGGAAAGAGTTTTTTTGATAAATTTTTGATAAAAAAACAATTGTAGGTTTCTTGTTTTGAACAAACAATATTGCTTTTTTTTCACCCTTTACATTTTTAAACACAAAACCAATAAAAAAAAGATATGATTCAACCTCAAACCCATTTGAATGTAGCGGATAACAGCGGGGCCCGCGAATTGATGTGTATTCGAATCATAGGAGCTAGTAATCGACGATATGCTCATATTGGTGACGTTATTGTTGCTGTAATCAAAGAAGCAGTACCAAATACACCTTTAGAAAGATCAGAAGTGATCCGAGCTGTAATTGTACGTACTTGTAAAGAACTCAAACGCGACAACGGTATAATAATACGATATGATGACAATGCGGCAGTTGTTATTGATCAAGAAGGAAATCCAAAGGGAACCCGGATTTTTGGCGCGATCCCCCGGGAATTAAGACAATTAAATTTCACTAAAATCGTTTCATTAGCACCTGAAGTATTATAAGGGAATACCGTGATATAGTTTATAGTATTTGAATTGATTAATTTCATTTTAGTAGATTGTTTGTATATCACGTATATACCTTTTAAAATTCATAAATATTTATGAATTCAGAAAAAAAATAAAGAAATAGAGCATGTTGATTATATCAAAATTCGGGGGCAACAATAATCTTAGTTTATCATGAGTAAAGACACTATTGCTGACATAATAACCTCTATACGAAATGCTGACATGAATGAAAAAAGAACAGTGCGAATACCCTCTACTAACATCACTGAAAATATTGTTAAAATTCTTTTACGAGAAGGCTTTATTGAAAACGTGAGAAAACATCAGGAAAGCACTAAATATTTTTTGGTTTTAACCCTACGACATAGGAGAAATAGGAAAGGACCACATAGAACTGTTTTAAATTTAAAACGGATCAGCCGGCCCGGTCTACGAATCTATTCTAACTATCAACGAATTCCGAGAATTTTAGGCGGAATGGGTATTGTAATTCTTTCTACTTCTCGAGGGGTAATGACAGACCGAGAGGCTCGAATAGAAGGAATCGGCGGGGAAATTTTGTGTTATATATGGTAATCTTTCTGATAGCCAAATTATGTGCGGAACTAGCATATTTGTGATAAAAAGGGGCAGCTTTCGAATATTATGTCTCTTTGACTAGTTTCAGTAAATAAAAATTCTAGTAAGTTAGTATGATTCAACTAAAAGGCATATAATTTGTATATTCATTGTATATTCAAAAGTAAAGACTCAAACAATTAGATGGTTTTTTGATTGCAACATTCTTTCGTATGGATACAATTCGAAGTTAAAAATTTTAAGAAACTCATTTTCTTCCAATTCCAATTTAAGTAGATTCAGAATTAAGAAAAGGGGTGACAAATATGAAAATAAGGGCTTCCGTTCGTAAAATTTGTGAAAAATGTCGATTGATCCGTAGGCGGGGACGAATTATAGTAATTTGCTCTAACCCGAGACATAAACAAAGACAAGGATAATCTTTTTAAACCAAAAAGGACTCCCGGAATCTAAAGGACCTGATGTACAGATGTACAAAAAAATAAGTAAAAACCAGGATCCGTTTGGATATGAAATGGATATATCCATATATCTCTGACTTATATTTATGAGATGATAAAATATGGCAAAACCTATACAAAAAATCGGTTCACGTAGAAATAGACGTATTGGTTCACGTAAGAATGTGCGTAGAATACCAAAGGGAGTTATTCATGTTCAAGCAAGTTTTAACAATACCATTGTTACGGTTACAGATGTACGGGGTCGAGTAATTTCTTGGTCCTCCGCCGGTACTTGTGGATTCAAGGGTACAAGAAGAGGGACACCATTTGCCGCTCAAACCGCAGCGGGAAATGCTATTCGGACAGTGGTGGATCAAGGTATGCAACGAGCAGAAGTCATGATAAAGGGCCCGGGTCTTGGGAGAGATGCGGCACTAAGAGCTATTCGTAGAAGTGGCATACTATTAAGTTTCATACGGGATGTAACCCCTATGCCACATAATGGCTGTAGGCCCCCCAAAAAAAGACGTGTGTAAACATTGAAGAGATTTCAAGAGAAATAAATAATTCAATGATTTGATCAAATAATATTACTATGGTTCGAGAGAAAGTAACAGTATCTACTCGGACACTACAGTGGAAGTGTGTTGAATCAAGAGCAGACAGTAAGCGTCTTTGTTATGGACGCTTTATTCTGGCCCCACTTATGAAAGGCCAAGCCGATACAATAGGCATCGCGCTGCGAAGAGCTTTACTCGGAGAAATAGAAGGAACATGTATTACACGTGCAAAATTTGAGAAAATACCACACGAATATTCTACCATCGCAGGTATTCAAGAATCTGTACATGAAATTTTAATGAATTTGAAAGAAATTGTATTGCGAAGTAATCTGTATGGAACTCGTAACGCGTCTATTTGTGTCAAGGGTCCTGGTTATGTAACTGC